GCTTTATAAGAACAAACAAAGAAAAAACAACTTAAATAATGAGTTTAGAAAAAGAATTGAGGCTCTAGACAGGGGATTTCCTTTTCTAGATATACTCGAAAAAAGGACTAGGGTTTGTACTGATAAAACTCAAAGAAGTTGTCTACCAAAAAGGTATGATCCTCTTTTGACTGGGCCCGCTCGTGGAAGAACCAAAGGATTTATTGTTAGATACGTCCCAGGTGAAACTTTAGAAGTTCGTGAAAGAAAAGAGGAGCAACGTCTTAAATCTCGTGAAAAAGTCATGAAAGCTCGTAAAAGAAGAAAGAAGGCAATTAAAGCTCGTCAAAGAAAAAAGAAGGCAATTAAAGCTCGTCAAAGAAAAAAGAAGGCAACTTCAAAATCTCGGCGAAGAATCAGGGTTGGAACTTTAAAAGCTAAACTTAAGCAAATCCTTGCTCTAAATCATATTCACGATACCCTTCTTCCAGGTTACATTCCCGAGTCCCCAAAATATGAACAGAGAATGTTAGCGATACTAAAAAGAAAAACACTAAAACTAAGAGCCCAAGGAAAATTATATTATAATCCTTTGGAAAAATTATTTTCTAATCCTTTGAAAAAAGGGGGGGGAAGGATTGATTGGAAACAGCTAAAAAAAAAAAGGGCAGATCAAATAAAGAGCTATCAGTCTGGACGAAGGGTCGGATACGGAGAAATCTCTAAAAAAGTCCCTCGACGGTTAGACATATTAATCACCGAGATAGCATACGAAGTGGGCCAAGCCACTGTCTCCTATCGGGGAGAGGAGTTTGATATTGTATCACCAGACTTAAAATTTCAAGCTGTGCATACCCCTTACTATGTATATATCGATCCTACTCAGTGTTTGAAGTATACCGAATCTATTTATACTGAGGATGATGAGACGGATTTTGTAAAAACTGGTAGCGACTTTAATAGTAGTATCTTTGAGAAAAGCCTTACTAGTATTGAATTTGATAGAGAGGACGGGTTTCTAATCGACTTTTCGGGGGGGCGCAAACGGTGGTGGCATAACGGTGTAATCAAAGGTTCTATGCGAAACCAAAGGCGTAAAAACGGAGTTATTGTAAGATGGATTGACATGGATCCGCGGTCCCCTCTTTTTGTGGACTTTGCAAAAAGTAGACTGTCTATTTATTTCGGGTTCCTGAAGCCCCTTGTTTTGAAAATGAAAAAGTTGATGCATAGGTTTGGAAGTAAAAAAAGGGGCCCTTTCACTCTTAAGGAACGTAAAAAAGAACAGACAAAAACAAAAAGGAAGAGAAAAAGGAAGATAGACGAAAAAACAGGCAAAGAAAGATTTGAGGAATGGAAAGAAAGTGAAAGCCGCATCAAAATCTTAAAGGCCAGGCTCGAAAAAAACGCCGACTACGAATTAGAGAAGTCACGGTTTTACGGAATAGAAGCATGGAATGAGCTTTATTATGGGCTAGGCATAAGAGGGGTTGTATTAATTTATAACTCCTTTTTTAGAAAATATTTTGCATTACCTTTAGCGATAATCGCTAAAAATATTGGCCGTATCTTATTATTGCAGCAGCCCGAGTGGTCTGAGGATTTAGAGGACTGGCGGACCGAGCGTCATCTTATATGCTCCGATGATGGTGGTGTTTTAGGCCCCGTAACCTCCATGCACTTTCCGGAGGAGTGGTGGGACGACGGTCTTCAGGTCAAAGTTTTATGGCCTTTAGAGTTGAAACCTTGGCACACAGCGGCTGATAGAGAAAGGCTAAGCAACGATATTGCTTATTTAAGGCCTTTTTGGGGACTAGCTGACCAGGCTTGGGGTGTGAGTCGACCCGACCCTTCCCTTTCCATTTTTTTTAAGCCCATTTTTGAAGAACTAGGCAAACTAATTCAAAGATTACACAAAAAACAATTGAAAGAGAACGACTTTCGACTTATAAGAAGAGTTTTCAACGAAATAATAAAACCAAATTTTGTTCAAGTTCTACAAGGCTCAAAAAAAAGAATAAAATGGCTTATCAAAAGGGTTCTAGTTCTAAAAAGAAAAATAGAAGAACTTTTTCAAAACATCAAAAAAAATACAAGAGTGAAATTGATATTGAAACGGATAGGAGTAGATGAATCGAGTGAAACTAAAAAAGAAAAAGATTCTATAATCAGCAATGAGATAATTCATGAATCATTTAGTCAAATTCGATCTACTTCAGAAGAAAAAATCAAAAATCTGATTAATAGAACAAGCACAATCAAAAATGAAATAGAAAGAATTACAAAAGAAAAAACAAAAGTAACTTCAGGACTAAATAATAGTCTTAACAACAAAAATCAAAATAATAATGTAGAATCAGCAAAAAAGATTTGGAAAATTGTAAAAAGAAGAAATGTTCGATTAATAAGTAAATTGAATTATTTTCAAAAAATTTTCCTTGAAAAAATATACAAAATATACCTAGATGTCTTTCTATCTATCATTAATATTCCTAGAATCTATTTAACAAAAAAAAATTTTGATAAAGACATTTACAATACTGAAACAAATCAAAAAAGAATTACCTTTAGTTCGACTAGAAAAAATATAAATAAGAGGAAGTCACATATTTTTCTTAAATTTTCTTCCTTGCCAGATTTATCTTCCCTGTCACAAGCATATGTATTTTACAAATTATCACAAACCCAAGTTAGTGATAAGTTAAGATCTGTTCTTCAATATCGCGGAACGTCTTTTTTTGTTAAAACTGCAATCAAGGATTCTTTTGAAAGACAGGGAATATTTCATTCCGAATTAAAGCATAAGAAAGTTCGAAATTTGGGAACGAATCCATGGAAAAACTGGTTAAGAGGTCATTCTCAATACACTTTATCTAAGATTAGATGGTCTCTATTAATCCCACAAAAATGGCGAAATGGAGTCAACCAAGGCCATAGGCCTCAAAATAACGATTTCAATAAAGGAGATTCATGTGAAAAAGATCAATTACTTCATTACAAAAAACAAAATGATTCTGAAGTATATTCATTAACAAATCAAAAAACTAAGTTTCAAAAAAACTATAGATATGATCTTTTAGCATATAAATATCTTTATTCTGAAACTAAGAAGGACTCCTATATTTATAAATTGCCATTACAAGTAAATAAGAACCAAGAGATCTACACCGCACAGAAAGACAAATTATTTGATATACCAGAGGATATTTTTATCAAAAATTATCTAGACAAGAATTATCTAGACAAATATTTTCGATACAAGAAGTTTCTAGACAAGAATTCTCTAGACAAGAATGATATGTATCTGAAAAACACTCGAAAGAGAAAATATTTTGATTTTGATTTGAAGATTCTCAAAAATTTTCCAGTCAATTTTGAGGCCGGGATAAAGATCGACCCTAACCATAATACAAATACTAAGGTTGGGAATAAGAATTCTCAAATAATTGAGAATAGAGGTCTTATTTATGATATTTTTCCTTCGTATCCAAAAATCAAAAAAATCAATCCGCTCAATCACAAAAAAGACAAAAAAAGCTTTTTTAATTGGATGGGAATGACTGAAGAAATCTTAAATGAACCCAGAGCGAATTCGAATCGGGAGGATTGGTTCTTCCCAGAATTTCTCTTACTTAAGAAGACATATCAAATGAACCCGTGGGTTAGACCAATCAACTTACTTCTTTTAAATTTGAAAGGAAAAGAAAATCTTAGTAAAAAGAAAGAAAATCTTAGTAAAAAGAAAGAAAATCTTAGTAAAGGAAAAGAAAATCTTAGTAACAACATCCAAGACATCCAAGAAGTTATTAGAGAACATTATGAAAAAGGGTTCAGTAAAAAAGAAAAACAATACCAGAGGTACTCGAGGGTGAAAAGCTGTTGCGGTTGGGAGAAGTCTTTGTCTTATTTCTTGGACTGGAATCGGGGGGTGGAGGAGCCGTACCTGGGGATGAGGTTAATGCAGATGGTGTCTGACACAAGAAAGTTTGTAAAAAAGAAAGAAAGGTTTTTATCTTATGTTCGAATGGGAGATTTGAACCTAGAAAGCCTTATAGTTCAGACTAATTTAGGTGGAGGTTTTTTCCACTGGATGAGAACTGGTTTAGTGACTTTCAAAGCCCTATTCGATGTGTCTATAAAAGATCGGGACCAATTTCTTATGTATCAAGCCATAGGTATTTCATTGGTTCATAAGAGTAAGCAACAAACTAATCAAAGATACGGAAAACAAAAAGATGTTGATAAGGATAATTTTGATTTGCTTGTTCCTGAAATGATTTTATCATCTAGACGTCGTAGAGAATTGAGAATTCTGAATTCTTTCAATTTCAATTTAAAGAATAGAAAGAATTTAAAGAATAGGAAGAATTTAAAGAATAGGAAGGGTGTGGGTATAAATCCAGTATTTTGCAAGGAGAACAAGATAAAAAGCTGGGGTCAATTTTTGGATGAAAGTAAACACCTTGATAGAGATAAAAATGAATTAATTAAACTAAAGTTCTTTCTTTGGCCTAATTATCGATTAGAAGATTTAGCTTGTATGAATCGCTATTGGTTTGATACCAATAATGGTAGCCGTTTCAGTATGTTAAGGATATCTATGTATCCACGATTAAAAAGTCGGTGATGGTCCATTTTTCCTATAGATTCTGTACCATATATGTTATATGCAAGCAAGCAGATGCACATATGCCCTGTCTTACATCATGGGATACTGCGATACTAAGTTAATGACACATTTATTAGATCTAGAAAGAAATCAACAGAATCTTGGTACTAAAAAACTATTCTCTTTTGTGAGTGTAAAAATGTACCATCCTTTTGAATCACTATCCGAATCAAATTGAAAGTTGCTTAATTGATAAAATCAGTCATAATAATGCCAGAAATTCCGATTGTTGTGTATACTACATTCAAATTTCTGGCATTATTATGATCGACAAAATTCATATCTGTAAAAAGGGGAGGGAAAAATTATTTTATGGTAAAAAATTCATTCATTTCAATTATTTCGCAAGAGG